TGAAAGATAACCTAATAAGGCGAAAGAATGCTTGTATAATGAAAATGGGTTTATATGGATCTTTTGGGGTTGAAAGCACACATCAAAATGACATTGACATAAATTGACAAGGTAATATTTCCATTTTTTCATCAGAAGAGGCGTATCCTTTGAGACAAAAATGGATTTTCCTTGATATCTAATATAATGTATGAAAGGATCCTTGAGCAAGCATAGGCTGTCCCCCCAATCCTTAGTAAAGACTTCTACAAAATGTTCTATTTTTCCATAGAAATATATTCGCTCAAGAAAGACCTGATAAAATGTTAATCGGAAATGAAAGGATTGCTTACAAAGAAAAAAGAAAACGGACTCGTATTCATATACATGAGAATTATATAAGAACAAGAAGAATCTTTGATTCTTTTTTACAAAAAAGGAAATAGATTTCTTTGGAATAATAAGACTGTTCAAATTCCAATACTCGTGAAGAAAGAGTCGTAATAAATGCAAAGAGGAGGGATCTTTCACCCAATAGCGAAGGATTTGAACCAATTTTTCTAGATGGATGGGGTACGGTATTAGTCCCTCTGACAGATAATTTAAATGTGGGAATTTGCCCTCTAAAAAAGGAAATATTGAATGAATTGATCGTAAATTATGAGATTTTACTATTTCTGATCTTTCTAAAGAGGATACTAATCGTAAGGAAAATGGAATTTCCACAATAACTGCAAACCCCTCCGATATCATTTGAAAATACAAATTTTTGTTATACCTAAAAAATGTATTTTGGTTAGAATCATTAGCAGAAATAATCAAATGATTCTGTTGATACATTCGAGTAATTAAACGTTTTACGATTAGTAAACTATATTTATTGTCATAACCTACATTTTCTAACAAAATAGATCTATTTAAGTCACGATCATGAGCAAATGTATAAATATACTCCCGAAAGATAAGTGGGTATAGGAAGTCATTTTTTCGAGATCTATCTATTTCTAAATTTCTTTGAGATTTCTCTATTTTCATTTTTAATTCGATTTGATTGAAGCAAAGATAGGGAGTTTATTGGGTTATTAAATGATACATAGTGCGATACCATAAAAACAAAATAGTATAATATAAAAAGAATGGATACCTCGGAAATAGTTAAACTCACCAACGGACCCTCTATCCTCTCTTTTTTCCATCTAATTGGTTTATGTTCATTTCTAATTGGTTTATGTTCATTTATAGGGTAATAGGTGACTAGAAATCCTTTACTTTTTCAAGTCAATCACTCTTTTTTGATTTTGGAAAAAAAAAATTGCTTTATCAATATACTTTTTCTTCTACACATTCAACTCCCCTTCATAGTGGAGAATAGCTAATAGTTAGGACTCATTAAAAAAATCGAAAATCCACTCAAGAAAAAGCTTTTCCCGCACTAGGCACTAATCCATTTTTAACGTCTAATTAGATCGGAAAATCATTCAAATTAAGAACGGGAGCTCGTTGCTTTTTTATTTCCCTATAATTGGAGCCGCGGAGCTCTGTCCATTTATTAACTCGACCCAACCCCAACTTTGAATTTGAATTCATTTGTTTTTATGTTACGCACCAAGAATTCAAACAAGGTTTGTTTGGAGCCGATCCGGTAAGAATCAAATATTCTCAGAATTCTCCATTGATACGACATGCTGTTTTTTCCATTCATTCCTTTCAGGATCAGTCGTGGTCTTACAAATAATACCGATGGTATGGACGAATCCCTTTCTTCGTACAAATGTGTAAAAGCTGTTAGCCGCACTTAAAAGCCGAGTACTCTACCATTGAGTTAGCAACCCAAATACAAATAATTAGGTTATGTAGATAGAATCGGAATCAAAAATCAAAATAAATCAAAGAGAATAAATAAAGAGATTAAATCGTACGACACAATCAAAACATTAAACTAACAAGAAATGAACACGAAATTAAATAGAAAAATTTCTAATTGATTCGGATAAAAAAATAGATAAAGTTAAATTTAAATAAAGTATAGATAAAGTTTAATAAAGTCAAAATTTATAGATTATCTATTGTCTCTTATGCTATCTATTCTTATATTTAAATATTTAAAATTGAAAATAATTTAAAAAATGGAAATATTCATTTTTATACATTTTTCTAATATAACAATACATTCAATACATTTCCATTTTTTTTTTTTTCAATCAAAAAAAGACTTTTGTATCACAGCAAATCCAATAAACCTATCATTTCATTTGAATGAAGAAAAAAAAAAAACCAAACCACTGGAATAGATATAAATAAATCTACAGATAAGATCTAATTACCCAGATCGGATTATATTTATTTGATACACTGTTGTCAATATGAATGTAAATCTGTTAATAAAAAAATACACAATGAAGAAAACAAAAGAATTAATTCAAATTAACCCCATATTTTATTGATATTTTATTGAATCATATAAATATTTTTTGATTTCCAATACGAATATTAGCAAACCAATAAGATAAGACGAAGAAATAAGTAGTTCTCTTCGAATCTTCATCTTCAAGTGACTCGATAGGACCGAGTCGTGAATCCCACACTTCTTCAAGTACCAAGGACTCATAAAAAATCATTAAATTAAAAGAATTTAATTAAAAAATAGCTTATCCCGATATCATTATTTGAATAACGTTTTATAGTTTATAGTAAGGACTCCGTTTTATCATCATAAAAGAGATAAATCCCATATTCAGATTCAGATTAAACCATCAATGATTTAAAATAAAACAAATGAATAGGTCGAAAAAGAAATGTGTAACATATGTATTTTCTTTGTTTGTTAATGAGATTCGAACAGACATTGAAAATGATCATGGGGTATGGGATAATGAATGAGAAATCAAATTCAAATAAAGAACGATTCCATCTTATTGGATGCTAGACTCTCTTTTTATAGGTACAAAGCCAAAGAGGTTCAGATGAATTCATTGTTTCCTTTTTTTTTTACCCTAAACCAGCCCGAGGATAAAGATATAATGAAAAACCCGTCTTACTTTTGTTGTTCAAAAAAACAATCTTTATTTTGATATATATAATTTTGATATAGAAAATAAATATGCTCTGGGACGGAAGGATTCGAACCTCCGAATGGCGGGATCAAAACCCGTTGCCTTACCGCTTGGCCACGCCCCATTTCTATTTTGATTCAAAACTAATAAAACTAATATTGGTATTGGTTCTTTGTCAATTCCCGTCCCCAAAAATATCTATGAACTGGATTAGCTTGTTGTTCGTATTTTGATATGTGTAGATATAGAATTAAACTGAATTTATTGATCATAATATAGAATTCCATTAAGATATTGTATGAAAATATGATTTCTTTTATTCTTTTTTTAGCTGATAATTGAAGGATTTTTGATTGACTGAGTTTAAAGTTTTTTGTCTACCTTAACTCTATTTTATATTAATATTAATTTATATCCATTTTTATATGAATATTAATAACTCAGTCAAAATACAATTATCTTCAAGAACAAAATGTTTGTTATGCTTAATATTTTAAATTTGATTTGTATCTGTCTTAATTTTGCCCTTTATTCAAGCAGTTTTTTCTTCACAAAATTGCCTGAAGCCTACGCTTTTTTGAATCCAATCGTAGATGTTATGCCAGTAATCCCTCTGTTCTTTTTTCTATTAGCCTTTGTTTGGCAAGCTGCTGTAAGTTTTCGATGAGATTTTGAATACTGTCCTAGAATAATTCATGATTTATTCAAGATAAAAAATTCTAATAATTGATAAGATCAGATAAGTCTTATAGTATAGGCCCTTGATTCAAACATTGAAGTTATTGTATAAACGTGAAAAATATAGATTACCTACCCCATGCTCCTCTTTTTTCCATTCTATTAAAAGAAACCTATTCGGTTAGAGCCCCCCGAAATATCTAATTTTCGGTATGAAAGAAAATTTTTGGCACGAAAGACTCGACTCTTATTACAAATGAATTTAGAAAAATGCTTTTCTATTTCGAAAAATTTCTAGAAGCCACTTCATTTCTTGGTGTCAAAATAGGATATATAGTATAAAAATAGAGAATCTATTTTCTTTTTTTCCAAACAAAAAAAAAAGATCTTGGAGATTGTCTAATGCTTACTCTCAAACTCTTTGTTTACACAGTAGTAATATTCTTTGTTTCCCTTTTCATCTTTGGATTTTTATCTAATGATCCAGGGCGTAATCCTGGACGTGAAGAATAAAAAAAAAATAAGGCTTTTTCCTTACTTGATTTTTATTTTTATTATTTTTATTAAATTTATTAAATGTTCTTAGAATTTTATCTATTCTACATCTTTAACTATTAGAAAATAAATAAAGAAAAAGACTTGAAAAAAAAAATACCAAGTCATCAACGGAACCGGAAAGAGAGGGATTCGAACCCTCGGTACGAATAACTCGTACAACGGATTAGCAATCCGGCGCTTTAGTCCACTCAGCCATCTCTCCCAATTGAGAAAAGATAATTCCTATGTTACATTACACAACAATACACAACAAGTAGGGCTTGAAAAAAAAAGTCCTTCTTCTATAACTTTCTTTTTTTTTTACCTTTTTTATTACTTTATATTACTATATTATTATTATATTACTCTTAATATATTAGTATTCTAATTAGTATTATTTAGTATTATAGTAATTTACTATTTAATTACTATTAATTAATTAATTACTATTAAATTAATATTAATATTATAATATTAATAATATATTATTCTATTAATTATTATAATTATTAATATTTGAATTTTAATATTAGAAATTAGAATTCTATATTTTTTTTTTAATCTATTCTTTATTTTTATTTTTTCATTTCGTCCGAAAAGTCTTTTTTTATTTCCGCGTCCTGGCCCGTGTCACGGGCCATTTTTTATTTTTTGTTGCAACAAATTAGATAAGATAAAAAAAGTTATTTTATTTGATTCAAAAATACTTGTTATTGTGTTATTGAAAGAACAGGACTTTTTCCATTCTTCTAA